ATTCTGTTATTTACTGGAATAAATTGACTGGATTAATATATAGGAATATAGGATGAATCCCCGGGATGGGTAGAAATCTAAAGCGATTTTCAATGCTTTGCTTATGTACAACTGCAAAGTAAGAAACATTCTAATTGGATTAGGTAGATAATTTTTCAGTCATTCATTGAATGATAAATCACTACAAGTGACGGAGATACGCGATTTAAATAACGGAAAATCCAATATTTTAAAATTGTATCTAGAATGACTGGAAAAGTGGAAACAAGGCCAGATATAATTTGATCATTATGAACAAATCCAAAATCCTTGTAGACAAAGCCAATCAGCAGTTCCCAACCATGGGGCGAATGAAATCCGATACATAAATCAGTTAATAAAAGAAGAGAAAAAGCTTTTATTGTGTCACTTAAGTTATATAGGAATTCCTGAGCCCAAGAGTTAAGAATAACAAGTTCTTTATTACCCAAAATAGAATAACCGCTTAGAATAATGAAACAGATTATATTTGTCGAGAAGTGCAAAATCGTATGAATACGACCCTCGTTGTGTATCTTGATTAATTGGATTGTTTCTTTGTGAATTCCTATACGAAGGTTTTGTAGATGTGTCTCCGAGTATTCCTTGATCATTTCCTCTAAGAAGAGGAGTTCCTCCAATTCTCTGAATTTTTCTAGAATACTCTTTTCTTCAATATCATTCAAAAAAAATTCGGATTGCCTAGTATTCCACCAATAAGTAACCCATGATTCCAGACTTTTTTGAAATGAGAGAGAAATCCACCAGGGCAAAAATACTATAGATGCAAGATATAAAAGAGGAGTGAATGCTTTCTTTTTTTCCATTTTTTCGTCTGTGAATTGTTAATGAACCCATCTCATTCGTCGACTCTATGTAATCTAATATTTCTCTCATGCATCTCTTCTATTACAAGTTATCGAACCTATGAATCTATTCACTCTTTTTTATTTGTGATTTCGTGGTTAGGCCTTGAATCTAGAAAAAAAAATACCGAAATAGACGAAAAATTCGAATGAATAAATAAAAAAAATTGTTTACCTATATTTCAATTGGTCGAATTCGAAGCACATATCTCCTTTCGATAAATGCCCGGAAAAATTTTAGTCTTATTCCATATATGTCTGCTTTGACTCGAATGAATGTTTTGAAGAAACCTCAATTAAGTTATAAGTTATGTTATAGAAAAAGGGGATTCTTGCTTTTTTTGCTCTCCTGCTGAGAAAGCATTCATTTCTCGGCTTCATTTATTAAAAAACTTCAATTGGTACACGCAAGAAATAGGCCAATTCAGCAGCTTTTTGTTCCATTTCCCGTGGAGTAAAATTCTCATCAGTACGAGTCAATGGAATGGCTCCCTGGCCTCTGATATCCATATAAAGGACACGACGAGCAAAAATACCCTCTTTCACTTCTATTCTGACGGACTGAATATCTTTTATAAGAAATTGGAGGAAAACCCGACGATTTTTTCCAGGAAATCCCCAACGAAAGATACACACTATTCCATCTTTTCTATCAAATCGATCATAACCACTACCTACATTCCACGAAATTGTGCACCACAAATAGGAGCTAATAAAAAGACCCGCGATCCCATAGAAAGACATCACAATTCCTTGCGGGAAAAAAACTATTTCCTGAGACGGGAATAAAGATATCAAATTTCTACCAAGATAACTCGAGGTTCCAACCAACAAGAATCCTAATGAACCTAAAAAAAGGATAACAGCCCAGCAGAAATTACTTGTTTTTCGAGCCCCCGTTATAGGTTCTATCCATATATATTCTGATCGACAACTCATACTTGATCCAGTTGCTTTTTTTGGAATTGAGAGAATACCCCAAATGAATTTGACTTTAGTCCGTTTGTTTCCGAAGTAACTCGCATCAACTAGCACTAGTTTGATGTGAACCTTTAGGAGTAATTCATTAAATTGGTTAGATCTAAACTAATAACATACCCTTCGTATGATCTCACTAAAGATAGCCACATGTATATAGATAGACCAACTTTACAGTTCAGCCATCCGCCGAGTTGGGTCTATTTGAAAATAGCTAGAATATAGCATTTTTGGGAGATTTTCGGCGGAAGCCACTTATACCAAATATACCAAATTTTGCTAAATGGATATCTGTGTTATGATACAAGCGTCAGTTAAAAAAAAATAGATGAGATTTTGTGCCCTCGCCTCTAAACAATTTTGTTTTTTTGAATATGAAGAAATAAAGAAGCTATTGCGATTGCCGGAAATACTAGGCCTACTAAAGGGACCAAAACAGAGGGAAAGGTAAGATTTGTCATAGAATGGGTACCTCGATTTACTATTTGTACCTGTTATTATTATTTAGATTTTATTTTATATTTTATAATATAAAGTAAAGATATCTTATCTTATCTTATTATATATAAAGTATATCTTATTATAATTTGATAATTTGATATTGATCATTCTAAATAAATAAATAAAGATATAAGTAT